ATAAACTAAACCAACAATTAGGATAAGCACGAAAATTAAAGCTTCTATAAATACGGATACACCCAATACATCGAAACTCATCGCCCACGGATAAAGAAAAACCGTTTCAACATCAAAAACAACAAAAACTAGAGCAAACATATAATAACGGATTCGGAATTGTAACCAAGCATCGCCTATTGGTTCTATACCCGATTCATAACTAGAAAGTTTCTCTGGCCCTTCACTAATTGGGGCCAAAATGCTGGAAATTAGAAATGCCAAAATAGGGATAACACTTGATATTATTAGAAATGCCCAGAAAATGTCATATTCGTGAAGCAGAAACATAGATGCACTCCTATGAATGTGGAAAATATATCAGATTAGTCAATTCGAATTGTAATTGTGAATTCATCTATAAATTTAGTCGAAATAACCATTTATTTTTATCGAATTGTCTAGTTTGTTTACTGTGGTCATGCCGCGTTTCAAAATTCGTCGAATAGAACTATTTTCTATTCTATTTCGATATGGTAGAGACAGATCGTGTTCTTAGACAATACAAATAAGACTCTCTTGCTTTCACTGCGCCCCGGGTTATCTCTAAAGAAAATACATTCCTTGAAATAAATAAAAAGAAAGAATTCAAACCAAAATTCTAATTATATTTATTTATTAATATTAATAATAAAAATTAAGATTTATTTGATTTTCATATCATTATCATATTTTATTTAATTATATATTAAATATTAATAATATTAATTATTAATAAAGATTAAATGTTATTTAATTAATATTAAGAATTAAGATTAATTAATATTTTTTAATATATATTAATATTAAACTAAAATAATATGAATATAATCATGGTATATTCTTTTCATTACATTAAGATTAAGATATAAATTGATTGCTTCTACAGAACACATTAAAACGCATTGATCAATTCTATTATCTCTCTCTGTCTGAGATTGAATAGATTTAATTGCAAGGAACCCTTAATCTCATCTAACATCATATACATATAACATAACAACTCATAGATTCCTATCGCCAAATTCCATTACAGGCTTTGCTTGGAACTTGAACCTATACTATCCCGGCCTGCGCAAAAAAATCGAGTTATTAAATATAAATTAGAGTTCGAAGTCTTCAAAGATTCAGCATTCCAAATACCGATCTTTAGTACTTTAGTACTCGAAATGGCTGGACGTTAAAAAAAGGAATAACGCCTAGTAAGACAACCCGAAGGGTTAGTGTGTTAGTTTTGATATCAGTAAAAATTGTTTTATTTTGAAGGAAATCTATACACTGTGGCGCAGCACGGCAATAGAGTCAGCCAAATAGTAATAGTAACTGATCGGCTTCTGATCTATAAAAAAAGATATTTCTATATAGAATGGACTCGCGCGTTAGCGGACGATTCGACAGACCAAATGCTAAAACCAACTCACGGAAATCGAAAGGGCGCAAACACTAATGGATTTCAATTAAACCCAACCCCTTGCCTTGTTTCAAAGATAATAAATTTGGGCTGCTTTTCCGCACAATAAAGGCGACAGGCCGGGGGTTTCCTAACTCGTCCAAATTAAAGCGGACCCCCACCTAAAGTCAGCGTCGGTAGAATTGCAATTTTGAATGATGAGCAATTGGGCTGGAGTATAAATATATTGGGATATAAAATATATATATATTGTATATCCCAGTCCAAGATCCGTGTGATTTACTATTCGATTCCATTTGGATTGGATCCAATTGTAGTTTTTACCCGGACCCGCATCATGATTTTTATTTCAAAAATTAACTTCTATTAGGTATACCAAAGAAAAGGATTCTTTGATCGTATCGTGGGTAGGAAGGAAAAAATCGTATTATGTAATTCAACCACGAAGATTTATGAATATGAAGAATAATAAGTTTGTTTCTTCAAAATTGAAAAAGGCCAATTGGTTCCATTGAAATTAAAATGAATTTCAATTTAGGGCTATACGGACTCGAACCGTAGACCTTCTCGGTAAAACAGATCAAACTTCTTATTACTGAAATGATTCGAACTGTTTCAAAGACCCAACATGCACTTTTTTTGCATTGGGCTCTTTCATGAACTGATATAAATATCAGCAAGTCCGCCATATTTTTCTTGACAGAAAGATAACGAGATGGCTCCACGTGCTCTGATGCAGTTCAGTATTGAGATTTCTGCCCATGAGCAATACCAAAGTGTTTCAAAGAAGAGTTACCTTGACGTAGGTCTGCCTATGGCCTAGATCAACCTAAGTTAAATGGAGTCTCTATCGCTCTCCCAAAAGCGTCAAATATGAAACTTCATACACCTTAAAGTTCATAGGACGAAAAGAGATTTTTTGAGGTCCTTATACTCATTATGCCTAGCATTGAATGGACTGGATATTTACCTTATCAATTATCAAATCTATGATGGGTTCCGTTTGGCGCCTAAAACGGCGCCGGAATTGGACCAATCAAATATTTGTCAGGCTATTGTTCTCTTGTTCTC